ATTCTCGTTATATAATAGGTCAAAAAAAATCCTTGGAGGATTTTTTCAAGAGAGGTCGGAGAAAGGTAATATCCCTGAGGAACCAAAAAAAGAAGGAATTTATCTATAAAAAAGAGGGGGTGTGTCCTCCTAGCGCAAATATAGGTCAAAAACCATTTTTTCCTCCATCAAAAGCCCTGTTTTATAAAAAGTGGCTAGAAAGTAATCAATCTCTTAAGTGATAAACTCCGAGGAGTTTGAAACTGCACGGCAATGGAAACCGTATATGCACATGTGTGTCGCCTGCGTCCATCGTGGGGAGCAGGGGATGCTTTAGGGGAGTAGCGGGAGTTTCATGATTATTGAGTTAATTTTGTCTAGTCGCCCCGGGGCGTGAACAGTTCGCCACCTTAGCATCTTCAGTGCTATGCTCTAAATGTAAGCTACCGGGGCTAAAGGAGGTTTAAGGCTAAGATAACAGCAAAGGTGAACCAGACCATACAAGTAATGAAGTAACCAAAAGACTTGATTTGGATGGTTTGGTTTCATTGGGATAGTGTGGTGGTGATCTGGTTGGCTCCTTGGCCTCCCATGACTTCTAGTCACCCTTGGTCGATGGATTTAATAAGGTTGGTTCCTGTAATCATAGATATTTTAGTTAGCGGCTGGGCTGAGATAGGGGCTAAGAATCATATTGTGGTGAAATAAAATTTGATTTTATTGGTTGACTTAATCGAGAGCTCACTTGTTCAGAGGATGGTGGCAAGAAAAATACCTGTAAAGATAGAGAGGAGGGTAAGAGATTTATGAATCCTTGGGATAATTAAAGGAGTGGGGTTAAAATCTAAGAAAATCAGCTGGAGAAAAAATCCGGCGGTGATGGCTGCTAGGGCCAGGATGGTTGTTGCTCAGTTTACGTATGGGTCGTTCTCTAGTTTTGCGTGATAGGCATTGTTTTTTATGGCGCTTCATAGTGAAGAGAATGAGAGACGGAAGCTGTAGGCCGCCGTCATACCTGTGGCTACAAAGATGAGGATAACCATAAGAATTCTCGTTGGGCTAAATAAGGAAACTTCTAGAATAAGGTCTTTGGAGTAGAATCCGCTTAAGAATGGAGCGCCACATAACGAGAGATTAGCAATATTTATACAGGTGACTGTTAGTGGGGCCTGGTTTGCAATTAAGCCCATATAGCGAATATCTTGGTTATTGGAGCTGTTGTGAATAATTATACCGGCACAGAGGAAGAGAAGGGCCTTAAACAACGCGTGAGTATATAAGTGGAATAGGGCTAGGAAGGGTATGCCCATTCCCAGTCTCATTATTATAACTCCTAATTGGCTTAGGGTTGAGAGAGCAATAACCTTTTTAAGGTCATTCTCGTAATTAGCACCAATCCCGGCCATCAATAACGTTAAAACTGAGATGAATAACAAGGCGGGCTTGAACGGGGCAATCTCTGAGAGGAAAGGAAAGAAGCGGATTAGAAGAAATACACCGGCGGTGACTAGGGTGGACGAGTGGACTAGTGCTGAGACTGGGGTTGGGGCTGCTATAGCAGCCGGCAGTCAGCTAGAGAAGGGAATTTGAGCTCTTTTAGTTATGGCAGCGACTGTAATTGTAAGGGCGATTCAGGAGGATAAGTAAGGGTCAAACATCAGGGTAATGACTCAGTGGCCTTGAAGTACAAGCAAGCCGATGGAGATTAAAATTATAACGTCTCCAATACGGTTTGCCAGGACCGTTAATATTCCTGCAGCTAATGATTTTATATTCTGGTAGTAGATAACTAACACAAATGAGACGATACCTAGACCGTCTCATCCTAGCAAGAGGGCGGGCAATCTGGGGATGAAGACTAGAAGGTTTATGGATATAACAAAGAGTATTACCAGCATAGTGAACCGTTTGAGAAATGGGTCGTGAGATATGTAGCTGGATGAAAATATTATGACACAGCCTGAAATGAGGCAGACCACATTACTAAACCTGAGTCTAATAGTATCAAGAATTAGGGTGAAGGTTAGATTACAGGAACTAACTTGAAATATTGTTCACTCTAGGAGGAGCGATTTTTCCTTTATTAAGAAAGTCAAGGTCACGGGGAAGAGAAGTAGAGAGTACCTGAGGAGAAATAAGGATCTGATAGAGGAAGATTTTAGCTTAGTATACATGGGTCAAGTGAAAATCAGATTTCATTTTCAAATCCACAGGCTGATGTTTTTATTTAAACTAACTTGACCGATTTAAAATCATATAAAGAGAAGGTCTGGCTTGATAATTAAGAGATTTCCTGGAATTCAGTGGAGAAATAGTAAGGTATATCCTGGAGCTTTAAAATTGCTGAAGGGCTTGATAAACTTTGGGCTTCCTCCGTGCTGGATAGAAGTGAATAAGTACATCCTATATAGGGCTGCTAAGAAGCTTATAAGGGATAAGGGAAGGAGGAAGTAGTTAGAGGAGAAAATAACAGAAGGGAAGATTATGATTTCGCCTATCAAGTTGATTCTTGGGGGAGCAGCCATGTTTATAATACAGAAGAAAAACCATCACAAGGAGAGAGTGGGTATAAATATGATTATTCCTTTAGACAGGAATAAGCTACGAGTGTGGGTTTTTTCATAGGTGTAATTTGCTAAGGCGAAGAGAGCTGAAGAACAAAATCCATGTGAGATTATGAGAACTAGGGCCCCCCCTCATCCTCAAGACGTATTGGAGAAAGCTCCTGCCAGTATTAGCGACATATGGCCAATAGAGGAATAAGCAATTAGGGATTTTAGGTCAATCTGGCGAAAACAAATAATGCTAGTGATCACACCACCCCAGATAGCCACGGAGAAAATTATGATGGAGGAGTAAGAGGCGGAGAAGTTAAAGTATTGGTGGATCCGCAGAATCCCATACCCTCCTAACTTAAGGAGGATGGCAGCGAGAACTATAGATCCGGCGACGGGGGCTTCTACGTGAGCTTTAGGGAGCCACAAATGGACTGTAAATATCGGCAACTTTACTAAAAAAGCTGTAAAAATAAGGAATGTGATGAAGTTCCAGGATCAAAAGCTAGAGGCCCTTAGAATCTCTTTTCGGGCGTGACTAATCATTAATATATTCCCACAGCTTAGCTCGTGGATTCTTCACAAGATAATTAAAAGTAGAGGGAGGGAGGCTGCCACGGTGTAAATTATTATATATATACCAGCTTGTAGCCGTTCAGGCTGGTAGCCCCAGCCAAGGATTAATAACAACGTTGGGATTAATGATGCCTCAAAGAGAAAGTAGAAGCTAAGGATTCTTGAGGATAGGAAGGTGATGATTAAAATAAAGTTGAGAGTGGCTACAAATATGGAAAACAGGGTGTAATTATTATTAGACGTCTTGACTCTATTTTGTCTTGCAATTATTATTATCAAGGAAATCCAGAGTGTCAGGGAGACCAGGATTGAAGACATAGAGTCTTGGGAAATATAATAGTTAAGTATGGCGTAATTATAAGAGGATCTAAATAGGTGTAAAAAGGAGAATAAGGCAATCAAGGCCAAGGACCAAATTTTTTGGTATCAGGAGTAGCTAGAGAAAGGAAGCAGGAGTAGCGAGGACGAGATGACCAGGCCTAACATTTCTGTGAGGAGAAGCTAGAAACGTAGTCATTCCCGCGGGAGCGAATAACAGCTACCAGTACTGCTAGACCTAAACTGGCTTCGCAGGCACCAAGTGTAATTAAGATTAAGGACGCTTGCCCCCTAAATGCAGTGTTATTAGAGAGGGCGAATAGTATAATAAAAAGATTTATTGTAGCCGCCTCTAATCTTAATAGCACCCTTAAGAAGTGTTTATATTGAAGGGAGAGGGTTAGTAGAGCTATAAAAAAGCCTACTATTCTAATTAAGGTTAAGTAAAATGTTCTCATATCTTGCAACAATAGCTTAAATTAGAGCATTGGTCTTGTAAGTCAAAGGTGGGTGTATATGCCCTTGTTGCTGGCAAGCTGTTAAGTGAATCGAACACTTAAAATTTGTTTTCAAGACAAATATTTCCCCAGGCAACAGCTTAAGCTGAGAGTAGGTAGTCTAAAAACTTATCTCATGAGACTTGAATAATTGGGTTAATAACGAAGTAGGAGAAGTAAAGAACGGTGAAAACCTGGCCAATTTGTTCGTAAGGGGCTTCCACAGGGCAGGCTCCAATTCAGGTAAGAATAAAGAAGATGCTAACAAATGTTCAGAAGAGAAATTGGTTTACTGGATAAAACGCCAGGGAGCGGAATTGAGCTCGGTGTGTAATAGGGAGAATAAATAGGATGATGATTGAACCCACTAAACCTAGGACTCCTCCGAGTTTATTAGGAATAGACCGCAAAATAGCATAAGCAAACAGAAAATATCACTCGGGTTGAATATGAACAGGAGTAACTAAGGGGTTTGCCGGAATAAAATTTTCAGGGTCTCCTAATAACTGTGGCGAGAACAATGCCAGAAAGGATAAAAGAGATAGCAGAACTACGAATCCAACTAGATCCTTAAAGGTGTAATAGGCGTGGAATGGTACCTTTTCACCATCACTATTTAGGCCCAGAGGGTTATTAGAGCCGGTTTCGTGCAGAAAAAGAATATGGAGAACTCTTAGTCCGGCAATGGCGAATGGAAGAAGAAAATGGAGCGTAAAGAATCGGGTAAGGGTTGCATTATCGACTGCAAACCCCCCTCATACCCATTCAACCAATATCTTTCCTACGTATGGAACGGCAGAGAGTAGATTTGTAATCACTGTGGCCCCTCAGAATGATATTTGTCCTCAAGGGAGTACATAGCCTAAAAAAGCGGTTCCCATTGTAAGAAGGAGGAGGATAATGCCCACATTTCATGTGTGCTGGTATAAGTATGACCCGTAGTAGATACCTCGTCCAATATGGAAGTAAATACAGATGAAGAATCATGAAGCTCCATTGGCGTGAAGGGCCCGGAGTAGCCAGCCGTAGCTGACATCTCGGGTAATATGTACCACGGAGCTGAAGGCTAAGTCTACGTGAGCCGTGTAGTGCATAGCTAAAAATAACCCTGTTAAAATCTGAATTCCAAGACAGAGGCCTAATAAAGAGCCAAAATTTCATCAGATAGATAGATTTGAAGGAGCTGGTAGGTCGACGACAGCTCCTGTAACTAGTTTTAATACTGGGTGGGTTTTTCGAATAGGGCTTCGCATAGGGTTATGATTCTTTGAAAGGTCGCAGGGACGCATGCTGATAGTAGCAAATTTTGACCACTACAATTAAGTTTAGAAGTAGGATAACTCCTAAGCCAATCAGGATAGAGACGGATTCTGGGGAGATTAGTTCTGTCCCATATCTTTTCAGGTACTTGAGCTCTGAGTAGGTGTCAATAGTGGACATCATAGAAAAGTCTTTGATCGGATAGAAATAAAAAACTATGGTGAGGGGGATCAGGAGTATTAGAAAAAATAGTAAAGGGGATCCTCTACCAAATAGAAGGTTTGGTGAGAGTGCAGCTACATAGGCAAACATAACTAGCAATCCTCCCACATAAATCAAAAATAAAATATATCCATACCAGGAGGACAGTATTATTCTTGTTAAGGAGCACATTAATAAAGTTGAAATTATAATAGCTAGCCCTAGGCTGAGTGGCTGGGCTATTAAGGGGAGTATGAGTAGGCTAGCTAACGAAAATACTAGTATAATTAGGGCGGTCATATCAAGGCGTAGGTTGCTACCTAATCTTAAGCTTCCAATGCTCATATTTTAATTAAACTACAGCCTTGTAATAATAGATAAAGTAGGCGAGAGCGAAAATGATTAAGAGAAATGATAGGGAGGCCGGCAGGAATCCTTTCCAAGTCAGTCCTATGAGAAGGTCGTAACGGAATCGAGGGTATCTCCCGCGGACTCAAATAAATAGGAATGCAAAGAATAAAACTTTTATTATAAATAGGATGTCTCTTTCTACTAAGAATCCGGAGCTTCCCCCGAAGAAAAGTAAGGCTGAAAATAAGCTTATAACTAAGATATTTGCATATTCTGCTAGAAAAATTAAAGCGAATCCAGCGGCCCCATATTCAATATTAAATCCTGATACCAGTTCGGATTCCCCTTCTGCGAAGTCAAAGGGAGCCCGGTTAGTTTCAGCTACACATGTCACGAATCAGATTATTGAGACTGGAATTATAAGGAAAGATATTCAAATTAGGCTCTGTGATTCCTTAATTTCAATAAAGCTAAAACTCCCAATTAAAAATAGAGGAAATAAAAGGATTAAGGCTATCCTTACTTCATATGAAATTGTCTGAGCAATCGCTCGTAGTCTCCCTAATAAAGCGTATTTCGAGTTTGAGGATCAGCCTGCTAGCAAGGTCCCGTAGACATTAAGGCCGGAGACGCATAAAAAGAATAAGATGCCTCACTTGAAATATCCTAAGGAGTATAAACTAGGGTAAAGTTGCCATAATAATAAGGCTAAGATAAAACTAAATACAGGGGCGATAAAATAGGGGGAATAGTTCGCTATAGTTGGTTTTGCGATTTCTTTTGTTAAAAGCTTAGCGGCGTCGGCAATTGGCTGAGGGAGCCCCGCCACCCCTACTTTGTTAGGTCCTTTCCGGATTTGTATATATCTTAGTCCTTTCCGTTCTAAAAGAGTAAAAAAAGCAACTGCTAATAAAATGCAGATGTATGAAACTAGGCATGAGAGGGTATAGTAGAACATATATAAAGGAAAGAAATTTCATCTTCATATCTAGGGCTTAAACCTAGTGCACTTACTTCTGCCACCTTTATTGGTGTCACATAAAGGATTTTCACCTATGTCTATTGATCCTAAATCAATTGCATTAACTTTGCTAATCTGACATATTGAGTGTTTATTAACTATTTACTCGGGCATTATATTATATCTTACATAATAATTTTTATATTAAATTGGTCCTTTCGTACTAAATTTAAGTCGTGTAATTGAAGATAGAAACTGACCTGGCTCACGCCGGTCTGAACTCAGATCATGTAGAATTTTAATGGTCGAACAGACCAACCCTTAAAGACTGCTGCATCTTCAGGATATTCTAGTCCAACATCGAGGTCACAAACTTTCTTTTCGATAAGGACTCTCAAAGAAAATTATGCTGTTATCCCTATGGTAACTAATTCCATTAATCAGAAATTCTGGATCAAAACCTGTAGGTATGAAAGTAGTAAAGAAGCTTTGTTTGTTCCTTAGTCGCCCCAACCAAAATTTAAAACAGATTAATATTTAGGCTTATATATCATTTTCTGTTTATTTCTTTAAAGCTCAATAGGGTCTTCTTGTCTATCAATGAAATTTAGGTTTCTTCACCTAAAAATCAAATTCTAAAAATTTACATAGAGACAGTTTTGCTCACGTCAAACCATTCATACTAGCCCTCAATTATAGGGCAAATGATTATGCTACCTTTGCACGGTCAGAGTACCGCGGCCGTTGAAAACTTAATTCACTGGGCAGGTCCGACTCCTTATGGTAGATATTTCAAGGAGCCATGTTTTTGATAAACAGGCGGAGCAGTGGCTTTGCCGAGTTCCTTTATATAAATTTATTTGTATAAAAACCATTTTGTTAGCTTAAGTGGTTTATTTTAGTTAAGCTATTAAAATTTATAGGCTAAATACTCATTTTAGCATTAATATAAGCTGTCGGGTTGTTTTTAGCTTAATCCCCTGTGTAAAAAATAGATTGATTATATTTATGATAAATATAAATGAAATTGTAACAAAATCTCAGTATTATAGCTATTTTCAAGCTTAAATTTAATAAAAAATTTATATACCGGGTTCTTTATCAGTTTTAGAGCTCATCCTCTAAAACCTGCCAAAATTAGATTCTTATATAAACTGGTGTTTTTAATATAAAAACGTTAATTTTGAGTACTTCTATACTTTTAGGGGGAAACTAGCTATCATCTAATACGAAAAAAATTTCATTTCTATCTTGTTCTCTAAGAAAGTTTTTGCTACAACTACTCTTACTTTACTAAAATAGTGGGCTCAAGATAGCTCATTAGATTTCGAGATTTTTAATTTAAAATTTAATTCTAGCTAAACCATGATACAAAAGGTACGAGACTTTATATCTTCTTTTATAAAATTAAACAATATTTCCTTTTCAGTACTGTCTTGGTAGCCCATTGAGATAGTTAATTTTTAATCACCTTTACTTAACTTAGTAATGTTTTTAGTAAGTTTATGAAAATATAAGGTTGTGGGCATAATTAATTATTTAAAGACAACTTATCTCTTAAGTATATTTTCAGTGTAAGTGAAATGTATTGATGTTTATACTATGTCTTTCATCCAGGAACAATTTCCATTACCCCTACTATGTTACGACTTATCTCATTTTTCAACGAGAGCGACGGGCGATGTGTGCACGCTTCAGAGCCGAATTCAATGAATTTATATAGTTTAACTTTTACTTTTAAGTCCTCCTTGGGGCTAGGGTTTCAGCTAGCCTTCCGTATTATAAGTTTTAATTGTAACCCATCCTCTCCTTTTTATGGGTTGCACCTTGATCTGACGTCTAAATTTAATGTTATTTTTTGGCTAACTTCTACATTTTTTAAAGTTACCTGACGACGACGGTATACAAACTGATGACAATAAAAGGTTAGGTGTAGCGTGGATTTTCGATTACGAGACAGGTTCCCCTAAGTGGTCTAAAGCACCGCCAAGCTCTTTGAGTTTTAAATCCTTTTTATTCATAGTACTCAGGTAGATAAAATCAATTTACAGTAAATAATAGTGGGGTATCTAATCCCAGTTTCCCTAAGAACTGTCGCAGATTCAGCATAGTAGCATGCTATGGTTTATTAATTTTATGTATGAATTTCACTTCCTAATAAATAATCATTATAGCTTAATATCCTGCCTAACTGCCTTTTCAACCTATATAATATGATTTGGCCATCTTGGTCTAACCGCGGATGCTGGCACCAAGTTTACCAGGCCTATTTAATACTAAGCTAACTCAGAATTTCATCTTTTTATTAATATTAAACACTGATGTTAGCGGGACTTTTCAAAGCATCATATCTTATATAATACCTAAGAGAGACAAAGTTTAATTCTAATATATCATCTGAATGACTTTGTTATGATCTCTTCCTCGCCTCGTTCAATAAATATCATGTGTTTTTCTTAATTTATACCATATATGTAGGTCAGAGCCAAGCCTAATTGTGATTATAGATTCCCGGTTACTAGATTTAAATGATTATAAGATAACCCGTCTGGGGGTTAGGATAAACAGGCGGAGCATAGTTTAGTTCCCATAGTGTTAAAACTAAAGCACGTTAGATTTTCATTCTGAAGGTATAAATTTATTTATTGGGAATATAATCTCTTGAGTATGAAGTAGTACAGTTGCCTTCCAAGCAGAAAGATTAATCAATTTTAAAAGAGATAAATTACATAGCGGTGTTAGGGCACGAAGAATTTTGATTTCTTAGGAAAGGATCATTATCCTTCTAGTAAGGTTTTAAGTTATTATAAACTATAAGCCTTCAAAGCTTAAAATAAAAAAGAATTTTTAAACCTTGCCCGCCATAGTTTCACTATAAAACGCCGACTTGCAAACTCGGAGAAGGAAGTAAGATTTTCCTGGTGCGTATATAGTTGTTTGATGGCTGAGTTGTAGGCGGTAGACTGTAGATCTATTAACGGAGTTAATTTTCCTCAACAAAGTGTAAAATAAGCTAAATATTAAGCTATTGGGTTCATACCCCAAATATGAATGTCTAATTCTTTTACAATAGTAATTTTATTAAAAAGTTTATTGTATAGACTAATTAATGAGGGTGTTCATCGGAGTATAATGTGATTAGGAGGCAAAAGATGTAAGCTTGAATTAGGCTAATACCAAATTCAAAAATTGTGTAGAAAACTTGAATTAGGATAATAAATAAGGTGGAGAATACAGAGGATATGAAGATTCTGGCGGTTAAATAATTACCAACCAGAGTGAGAACGATGTGGCCGGCACTTATATTAGCAGCTAGTCGCACGGACAGCGTGATTGGTCGTACCATAATTCTTACTGTTTCTACAATAACTAAGAAGGGATTTAGCGCAGCTGGGGCTCCTATAGGAAGTAATCCGGCTACAACTGAGCGTGGATCAAAGAAGGCGGCTGAAACGATCAAGCTTAGTCAGAAGGGCAAGCCTAAGGAGAGGGAGACTGCCAGGTGTCTAGTTGGGCTGAATACATACGGAACTATACCTCTAAGATTAATAAAAATTAAAAAGAGAAAAAGGCCGGTAACAATGTTAATAAAACCTCCTAAATTTAAGCCGAATGATCGAAAAATTTGAGAGGTTACTGTGTCTTTGAAAATTATAATTATCGTTCTTCATCGTGGAGAGGTAACTCAATATCAAGAGCTGAAAAGCAAAATCGTGGCTAGCGAAAAGAATCATATTAATATATATAAGGACATAAAAACTTGGTTGTTGTCATCAAAGGATGAAAAGATATCTACAAGCATTCTTTTATCAGTTTCATTTGTTTTCTTCTAAATCTGAAGACTTTAGACTTTCTCTTTTATAATATACTTTGTTTGATCATCAAATCAATACTGAGATGCATAGCACTGCTGTTCAAAACAATAGGAATAAAAAAATTCAATTAAGTGGGGATAGCTGAGGCATATAAAAAGTACTAAATGAGGGTTAGTAACGTTAGGCTGACAACCTAATATTATAATTTAACTAACTTTTTATTAAATATTATTCGGAAACATTAACTACTCACTCTATAAAGTTCTCCAGAGGGACTGCTTCTACAACGATAGGCATGAAAGAGTGGTTGGCTCCACAAATTTCAGAACACTGCCCGTAGAAGACACCTGGGTACTTAATGAAAAAGCTTAGCTGGTTAAGTCGGCCCGGGATTGCGTCTGCCTTTACCCCTAAGGAAGGTACCGTTCAGGAATGAATTACATCTGCTGATGTGACGAGAACCCGAATGTCAGTTTGAGTTGGGAGAACCACACGGTGGTCCACTTCTAAGAGTCGAAAGTCTCCGGGCTCTAGTTCGTTTGTTGGAACCATATATGAGTCGAACTCAATATCTAAAAAATCAGAGTATTCATAGCTTCAGTATCACTGGTGGCCAATTCTTTTTACGGTTAATCTACAATCTCCGACTTCGTCCAGTAGGTAAAGTAGGCGGAGGGATGGAAGGGCAAGGAATACTAAAATAATAGCTGGGATGATAGTTCAAATTGTTTCAATCTCTTGTCCTTCAACTAAAGATCGACAAGTGTACTTATTTATCATTAAAGAGAGAGCAGCGTATCCGACTAGGCTAATGATCATAACGAGAATCATTATAGCGTGGTCATGGAAGAAAATCAATTCTTCCATTAATGGAGATGCTGCGTCTTGAAATCCTAATTGTCCTCATAGACTCATATCTTATATAAGTAAAGGGGCTGTTATTCAGCAACTAGAGCTCCTGTCTCTGGGGCGTTGTGGAAGTCAGCCGGGAGAATATTGTCTCATTCTAGAGCAGTTCTAAGGTGTGTTCTTCACACTACGCTACGTTGAGAAATTAGGGCCTCTCATACAATCACCATAAAGTATAATACAGCTACGAATGAAATCATTGATCCTATTGAAGAAATAACATTTCATTTAGTGTAGCAGTCTGGGTAGTCTGAATACCGGCGAGGCATACCGCTTAAACCTAGAAAGTGTTGAGGGAAGAAAGTTACGTTTACACCGATGAACATAATATAGAAATGAGCTTTTGTTCATCGTCTGTGTAATGTAACTCCACTAAGTAGGGGGAATCAGTAATTGAAGGCCCCAAACAAGGCGAATACAGCCCCCATAGATAGCACGTAGTGGAAATGAGCGACTACATAGTAGGTGTCGTGAAGTATAATATCCAGGGAGGAGTTAGACAGAACAATACCAGTTAAGCCTCCCACGGTAAACAAGAAAATAAACCCGAGTGCTCAAAGCATTGGGGTTTCATACTTAATTTTAGCTCCATGAATGGTCGCCAGTCAACTAAAAACTTTAATTCCAGTAGGAACAGCAATAATCATAGTAGCTGCTGTAAAGTAAGCTCGAGTATCAACGTCCATTCCGACTGTAAACATGTGGTGAGCTCAGACAATAAAACCTAGTACACCAATCGCCAACATAGCATAAATCATACCTAAGGTTCCAAAGGTTTCCTTTTTTGAGGAGTAGTGGCTTACAATATGAGAAATCATACCGAAGCCGGGTAGAATTAGAATATAAACTTCTGGGTGACCGAAGAACCAGAATAAGTGCTGGTATAAGATAGGATCTCCACCTCCCGCTGGATCAAAGAAGGCGGTGTTAAAATTTCGATCTGTTAATAGTATTGTAATAGCTCCAGCTAAAACTGGTAGGGATAAAAGAAGTAAAATGGCGGTAATTTTCACGGATCATACAAATAGAGGAAGCCGCTCAAACTGCATACCTCGTCATCGTATATTAATAATAGTTGTAATGAAGTTTACAGCTCCTAGAATAGATGACACACCTGCTAAGTGGAGTGAGAAAATAGCTAAATCCACAGAGCCACCTGCATGGGCAATGTTTCCTGCTAAGGGAGGGTAAACGGTTCATCCTGTTCCTACTCCTCTTTCGACTGCCGCTGAAGAGAGAAGTAAAAGTAAAGCAGGGGGAAGGAGTCAAAAACTTATATTATTTAACCGAGGGAAGGCCATGTCTGGGGCTCCCAGTATTAAAGGAACTAGCCAGTTTCCGAACCCACCAATTATCATAGGCATAACTAAGAAGAAGATTATAACGAAAGCATGAGCAGTTACAATTACATTATATAATTGATCGTCTCCTAGAAGGGCTCCTGGTTGTCCTAGCTCTGCTCGAATTAGCAGTCTAAGGGCTGTACCAACTAGTCCTGATCATATACCAAATAAAATATATAGGGTACCAATATCTTTGTGATTTGTAGAAAATAATCAACGCATGGTGGGCTATAAGGTTTCAAGGGAATTTATTATTAGGATAAGTAAGCCCCCGAACAAATTGATTAGTAGAAGTGTTATTAGCAGAATGTTTGTTTTTTCAAACCATTTTTTTATATTTCTATTATTTTTTAAGTTGTTCAAAAGCAGTGAGAAGAACAGTCCCAGATAGTAAAACAAACTTATAACTGACCCAATAATAAGAATAAACACAAATGACCAAAGATAGTTATTAACACTAATCACTATTACAAGTCATTTTGAAATAAATCCTAATAATGGAGGGAGCCCCCCTAAAGATAGAAGCATAAATATTACGCTCGCTTGGTTTATACCAGATTTCTTAGGTGAGCCTAGGTTTTTTATCGTGCTGGAATCTCTGTACCATAACGTTATGAAAAGACAGAATGAAATAAATATATAGATTACGAAGTAGGCCTTTATAACTCATTCTCTATGGAGAAGGCCAAATATGATTCATCCTAAATGTCCAATGGAGGAGTAAGCTAAGAGTGCTCGTACTTGGGTTTGGTTAATACCCCCGATACCGCCCACTAAGCTAGATCCCGCTGAAATTGCACAAAGAATTGAAAAGAGACCATAGGAAAATCCAAACTGGAATAGAGATATGGTGAGAAATAGCGGGGCTAGTTTTTGTCAAGTAGCTAGAAGCAAGCAGGATAGTCAAGATAGGCCAGCTATAACTCTAGGAAGCCAGAAATGAAAGGGGAATATACCCAGCTTGACAAATAATCCGGCGATTAAGATAAACAATGAGGTTGAAGACCCAATATCCCCGGAAGCTAAAACTTCTCAAGTAAACGAGAGCCTGTATAGTCTTAACCTGCCGAAAATTAAAAGGCTTGATCCTAATGCTTGAGCAACAAAATATTTAACTGCAGACTCTCTTCTCGATATGGTTTTCTGATACACTAATAAAGGGAGGAAGCCAATTAAGTTAACTTCTAAACCTGCTCAGATGCCTAGTCAGTGTATTGAGGAGATAGAAAAGAGAGTGCCAATTCTTATGACGGAGAAGAATATATATCTAAATGGAAGGCTAGAAAACATAAGAAAAAGGATAAAATCGAATTACCCAAAGCAAAGTTAGCAGCCCTGCTTTACTCCAAGTTTTTTCTCTATTGGGCCCAGTCTAAAGACCCCTCATTTCACTCGTGAAATAAACCAACGATCAAAATAATTAAAAAACTAAAGGCCCCAAGTCTTAGCTGAAAAGTAAACCTGTAGGATATACTGGTTAAGATGGGGAATAGTAGTACGATCTCCACATCAAAAATCAAGAAGATGATTGCTAGTAGGAAAAACCGCATAGAAAAAGGCAGACGTGCTGATTTAATTGGATCAAATCCACACTCAAAGGGAGAACTCTTCTCTCGATCTCTAATTCTTCGCTTAGCTAGGACTCAGCCTAAGGCTATAACTACACACGAAAGGACCAGAGCTGCAATACTTCTTCACACTCTTCTAAGCATTATAGTAACGTTAGAGATATATAACATCCCATGTTAATCAACATCAATGATTTCCGTTCATCCGGCGTAACGTTTACTACTAAATGGGTGATAAGCGCATTCACAGTCTTCTAATTAACAGTTAGATGCCTCTTTTTGGCTTCCATTTATATGTTTTACAATATGAAGAAGGACTCTCACCGCCAAGGTACGGGCCGAAACCGTATGCAAATTTCTCGCTTTTCATACAAGGTTGACCTAAGAACTAAATTAGTCCATTTTTTGAATGCAAATCAAATCTTTTATGTTTAAAGTATTAAGTCCTCTTAGAGGCTACGTATTAGCCGTAACTAGATTAAAAGTCTAGCACTTATACCTCAGTCATCTAAGATATTGTGGTAGAAAGACTAAGTTAACATCCTCATCAGTAAATTGACAGGTACAAAAACAGTCATACTACATCTACAAAATGTCAATATCAAGCTGCTGCTTCGAACCCGAAATGATGCCCCGTTGAAAAATGTTGGAGTCAAACTCGAGCTAAACAAACTAATAAGAAACTACTTCCAATGAGGACGTGTAGTCCGTGAAACCCAGTGGCTACGAAGAATGTAGAGCCATATGCACCGTCCGCAATTGTAAATGAGGCCTCATAGTATTCTCCTCCTTGGAGGAAAGTAAAGTATATACCTAAAATTACTGTGCCAATAAGACCCTGCAGTCCTCCGGGGTTATCTCCCTCTATTAGGCTGTGGTGAGCCCATGTGACAGTAACTCCTGAGGCTAGCAGGACTCCTGTGTTTAATAAAGGTACTTCAAATGGGTTCAATGGTACAATTCCAGCAGGAGGCCAGCAAGAGCCTAGTTCTGGTGTGGGAGCTAGACTTCTGTGAAAATAAGCTCAAAAGAACGCAAAGAAAAAGCATACTTCGGAAACAATAAAAAGAATTATTCCTCAGCGAAGTCCTTTAGAGACTTGAATTGTGTGAAACCCTTGAAAAGTGGCTTCTCGAATTACATCACGTCATCACTGGATTATTGTTATAACAATTAGAACTACACCTAAAATTACAGTAATATAACCATAGCCGTGAAATCAGCCGGCAAGACCAGAGGTTAGGAAAAGGGCACCCATGGACCCGGTCAGAGGCCATGGACTAAATTCTACTAAATGAAATGGATTTCGTCCCAT